TGGTGGTTCGGTCTGGTTAGCGCGATGTTTTTGTTTGGTTTGTGTTTTTTAGTGCATGTTCCTAGGTTTTTGGGGTGAAATTTTTGTGAATCAATGAAATTTTGTGATGGGTTGGTTAAGTAGTAACATTTCATATAAATTGTTTTTGTGTTTTTTAAAAATTTTTTTTCATTGTGTGTTAATGTGATTTTAGGTATAAGTCAGGGGGAATGTTATGCGAGACGAATGAATGGTGAACGAATTGATAAAATGTAGGGATTTTTAGTTAAATAATTAACGAATTTTTTTTGTGACAATGAAAAAAATTTTCCGCGGGCGGAAAAATGAGGGTTTTAAGTATAAGTTCCTAGTAGATGGAAATATAATAAATATGTCCGGTGACCATGACATTATTTGTGACTTGAGAGGTAAATAACGCCGCTTCATGAATGTTACTAAAAGTGCATCAGTGTCAAGTATGAGACGAACTTATCCGCAAGCCATGACACTTGTAAGGGTCTTAGGGGCATCAAGCCGTACGACGGTCATGTGATGTACACGTCAAGAGGAAGGGATTACCTGCTACGCACTGGAAGGGTTTATTGAAGGGACGCCAAAAAGAAAAAGGAGGAAAAAAGGCCAAATGCCGACATCAAGGGAAGTTGGAGGAGTTATGCAGGCCAACCACTTGTCTCTGTGAAGAGCAAGTTAGGAGGAAAGGACCAAGTTATGGCCCTGAAAGAGGAACCAGGGGCGCAAAAGAGCAAGTTGGGAGAGGGTGTAGGGGGAAAGTATGGCCCTGAAGCCAAGGATTAAGGACATTACTAACACCGGGTTGCTGATTTCTCGTGAGGGGAACGATTAATAAATAACCAGGCTCTCTGGCTTGGGGGTACTTGAGGACATCGGTTAATGTGAGTGTATGGGCTCTGTGCAATCATAGTTAGTGTGGGTGGGTCCTCGTGTGGTGGAGTGTTTGTATGTACTATTAAGCATGTACCGATCTGGGGTAACGCTTGTGTGTTATTGGGCTGGACGACTTGAGTGGGATGGGGTGCGGTAGTAATGGGGGCTAGAATGAGTTCGTATGAATCGTCAGTCATGGGAACTAATATTTGAGTATGGTTGGAACTGGCATGACAGTTTATGTGGAGTATACTACATTAATATAATGAGAGATGTGGAAAATAATGATATGCGAAGTAATACATACCCTATAAAAAAGTTATGGGGGGGGAAGGGGGGGGTAGTTCCTGTAGTTAAAGTCCCATAACGGTGGTTTTTCATGCCACAGATCTTGGCGAAAGTCCAGGCAGGAATATATGATAAATTTTGTTCTGTTTTTAAGCTTATGTTTCGCTTTGGGAGGATTGGCGGTTGCGTCCAATCCTTCTCCTTATTATGGGGTAGTGGGGTTAGTGGTAGCGTCTATTGCGGGGTGTGGATGATTAGTGAGTTTGGGGGTTTCTTTCGTTTCTTTGGTGTTAGTGATGGTATACTTAGGGGGGATGTTGGTGGTTTTCGTGTACTCGGTCTCGCTGGCGGCGGATGCTTATCCTGAGTCTTGGGGGGATTGACGGGTTGTGGGTTATGGTATGGGGTTGGGTTTTATTTTGGGGGTAGGGATTTTTGTTGGGGGAGAGGATCTATCAGGGTATGTGTTGGATGGAGGGTTGGTTGGCAGTGCAGGTATGTCTTCGGTTCGGTTAGATTTCAGTGGTGTCGCCATGTTCTATTCTCGGGGGGCCGGGTTTTTCTTAATTGCTGGGTGAGGTCTGTTGCTGACTTTGTTTGTGGTTTTAGAACTTGTGCGGGGGTTATCTCGGGGGGCAATTCGAGCGGTTTAATCGGGGGGGTCAGAAAGTAGTTTAGTTGAAAATTCCAGCTTTGGGAGTTGGTGATAAAGGTTCGACTCCTTTCTTTCTGATAGTAAAACTCTAAGAAGGGGTATAATCTTCAATCTTTGGTTTACAAGACCAATGTTTTTATAAACTATTAGAGTTGATTAGAGGTTTAGGAGTTTGTTTTCTAGGGTGCTTGCTAGGGGGAATAGGATTAGGATGATGGTGAAGTAGCTGAGGGAGGCTAGTTGTCCAATGATGATGAATGGGTGTTCTACTGGTTGGCTTCCTACTCATGTTAGGATTAGAAGGTTAGCGACTAAGGATCAGAATAAGATTTGGGATAAAGGACGGAAAGTTATAGATCGTTGTTTGGATTTGTGTAGTAAGGGGATTAGGAATAGTACTAGAATTGAGGCAGCGAGAGCTAGAACTCCTCCTAGTTTGTTTGGGATGGATCGGAGGATGGCGTATGCAAATAGGAAGTATCATTCAGGTTTGATATGTGGAGGGGTGGCTAGAGGGTTGGCTGGTGTGAAATTTTCTGGGTCTCCTAAGAGGTTAGGGGAGAATAGGGCTAGGGAGGCTAGTGGGATAATTATTAGTGCGAATCCTAGGATGTCTTTGATGGAGTAGTATGGGTGGAATGGAATTTTGTCACAGTCTGATGGGATTCCTAGGGGGTTATTTGATCCAGTTTCGTGTAAGAATGTTAGGTGTACTAGTGTTAAGCCTGCGATGACAAATGGCAGGAGGAAATGGAGTGCGAAGAATCGGGTTAGGGTTGGATTGTCTACTGAGAATCCCCCTCAGGCTCACTCTACTAGTGTTTGTCCGATGTAGGGGATGGCTGAGAATAGGTTAGTAATTACTGTAGCTCCTCAGAAGGATATTTGTCCTCAGGGTAATACGTACCCTACGAAGGCGGTTGCTATTAGGGTTAGTAGTAGGATAACTCCAATGTTTCAAGTTTCTTTGTTTAGGTATGAGCCGTAGTATAGTCCTCGGCCAATGTGGATGTAGATGCAAATGAAGAATAATGAGGCTCCGTTTGCGTGTAAGTTTCGGATAAGTCAGCCAAATTGAACATCTCGGCACATGTGGGCTACGGATGCGAAGGCCAGAGAGGTGTCTGCTGTGTAGTGTGTGGCTAGTAATAGTCCTGTGACAATTTGGGTTACTAGGCAGATGCCTAGTAGTGACCCGAAGTTTCATCAGGTTGAGATGTTTGATGGAGTAGGAAGGTCGATTAGAGAGTCGTTGATGATTTTTAAGAGGGGATGGTGTTTACGTAGGTTGAGGGCCATTGGGTTGTCTGTAGGTGGAAGCGAGTATAATAATAATTGATAGGGCGAAGGATCCTAGGTAAGCTTTGATTATGCCTGTGTGTAGGGTGGTTGTGGTTTTTGAGGCTATAAGTTGAAGGGTTGCTAGTCCTTCTGGGCCTAGTATTTTGTATCAAGATAGATCGATTAGGTGTGAGGAGATGGTTTGTCCTCCTTTGAGGATGCCTGTGGTGCTTAGGCGGTGGATTAGGTGGTTGAAGTATCCGAGGGTTGTGGAGAAGTTTGAGAAATGGTTTTGTTTAGGGAGGATTAAGGCGTGGGTTATTTTTGACACTTCTAGGGCTAGAATGATTCCTAGGATTGTGACAATGATGGCGGTTATTTTAATGGATAGTGGTATAGTTATGGGTGGGGTGTTTGTGGGAAGAATGAAGGAGGTGATGATGAATCCTGCTGTGATGCTTCCTAGTGCTAGGCGAGTGATGGGGGAGAGGATTGCAGGATTGTTTTCGTTAATTGGGGTTAGAGGGGGGATGCGGGTGAATCCTGTTTGTACTATCAGGGTTATTCGTGTAGTGTATACTGCGGTGAAGGATGTGGCTAGGAGGGTTAGTAGGAGGGCTCAGGTATTTAGGTATGATGTGTTGAGATTTTCGATGATTGCGTCTTTTGAGTAGAAGCCTGCTAGGAATGGTGTTCCTATTAGGGCTAGGTTGCCAATGGTAAGGCATGAGGTGGTTGTTGGTAGTATTTTTTGAAGTCCTCCTATTTTTCGAATGTCTTGTTCACCATTGAGGCTGTGGATGATGGAGCCTGAGCATAGGAATAGTATGGCTTTAAAGAATGCGTGGGTTGAGATGTGGAGGAAGGCTAATTGGGGTAGGTTGAGTCCAATGGTAACTATTATTAGGCCTAGTTGACTTGATGTGGAGAATGCAATGATTTTTTTGATGTCATTTTGGGTTAGGGCGCACGTTGCTGCAAATAGTGTGGATAGGGCACCTAAGCATAGGCAGAGTGTAAGAGCTGTAGGGTTATTGTTAAATATGGGGTGGGTTCGAATGAGTAGGAAGATTCCTGCTACAACTATTGTGCTGGAGTGTAGTAGTGCTGATACAGGGGTGGGGCCTTCTATGGCTGCGGGGAGTCATGGGTGAAGTCCAAATTGGGCGGATTTAGCTGTTGCAGCTAGGATTAGGCCTAACAGGGGGAGGGTTGGAGTTTGGGTTATAGAGGAGAATTGTTGTAGTTCTCAAGTGTTCATTGTGCAGGCTAATCAGGCCATACATAGAATAAGGCCAACGTCTCCGACTCGGTTGTATAGTACGGCCTGTATGGCAGCTGTATTAGCGTCTGCTCGTCCATGTCATCAGCTGATTAGTAAGAAGGATATGATTCCTACTCCTTCTCAGCCGATAAAGAGGATGAATAGGTTGTTAGCAGTAATTAGGATGAGTATCGCGATTAGGAATATTAGTAGGAAGGTAAAGAATTTTGTGATGTGGGGGTCTGAGGCTATATATCATGAGGCGAATTGTAGGATGGATCATGATACAAAGAGTGCAATTGGGAAGAATGTGAGGGAGTAAAAGTCTATTTTAAGGCTGATAGGAATTTTAAATCCTATGATAAATTCCCATTTTCAGAGGGAGGTGATGTTTTCTAGGCCTGAGTAGACATAGATAGTTGCTGGGATTAAGCTGATTAGGAATGAGGTTTTAACAGTGTTTGTGATAGTGGAAGGGGTGTTTTTTAATTGGTCTGAGAGCAGAGGGAAGACAATGGGTGTGAGTAGGGTAGCTAGGGTGAGTAGTATAAGTGTAGTTAGGACTAGGGATAGGTCCATTACTTCCACTTGGATTTGCACCAAGATTAATGGTTCCTAAGACCACTGGATTGCTGTTATCCTTTGAAAGTAAGGGGGCTGAGGTTTTATACTCAGATACAGGAATTAGCAGTTCTTGTTGGTTTAACCTCCCCTCGGCGAGTAAGAAGGGTTTAACTTCTATTTTCAGAATCACAATCTGATGTTTGGTTTGAAACTATACTTGCATATGGGGGCACCTGAGATGAGTTCTGGTTTTAGGATGAGGAGGATTATAGGGATTATGTGTAAGGCTATAAGTAGGTGTTCTCGTGTAGTGGAGTTTTGGATTGATGTGATGTGGGATGGTAGTGTGCCTCGTTGTGTTATTGTGAGTATGTATAGGGTGTATGAGGCGGTGAGGAATATAGCGGTACCTGTAAGGATTAGGGTGAATGAGGATCAGTTGAATAGTGAGATTACGATAGTTAATTCTGCTATTAGGTTGGTGGTTGGGGGAAGTGCCATGTTAGTTAGGTTTGCTAGTAATCATCAGATAGCCATGAGAGGGAGTAGAGGTTGTAAGCCTCGTGCTAGGAGGAGGATTCGGCTATGTGTTCGTTCATAGTTTGTGTTGGCTAGGCAGAATAGTATTGAGGAAGTAAGGCCATGTGAGATCATGAGGATTATTGCACCCGAGAATGCTCATTGGGTCTGGATCATGGTTGCAGCAACTACTAGGCCTATATGGCTTACGGAGGAGTAAGCGATTAGTGATTTTAGGTCGATTTGACGTAGGCAGATGGCGCTGGTTATGATGGCTCCTCATAGGGCTAGGGTGATAAATGGGTAATGCAGGTTATTTAATGGGGGATTTACTAGGATGGTCACTCGCATGATGCCGTATCCTCCCAGTTTCAGGAGCAGAGCGGCGAGGAGTATGGAGCCTGCAATGGGGGCTTCTACATGGGCTTTGGGGAGTCATAGGTGTAGGCCGTACAGGGGGGCTTTAACTATGAAGGCCAGTAGTAGGGCTATGCTGCATGCTAAGTTAGATCAGGAATTGGTTAATGTTGGGTGAGCAAGTTTTAGTATGGGTAGGTATAGTGTTCCGATCTGGTTGTGTAGGTGTAAAATAGTAATGAGAAGTGGAAGTGAACTGGCTAGCGTATAAAATAGTAGGTAGATACCTGCGCTTAGTCGCTCTGGTTGGTTTCCTCAACGTGTGATTAGGATTAGGGTTGGGATTAGGGTTGCTTCGAAGGCGATGTAAAATAGTATGATTTCTGAGGCGGAAAAAGCTAGTAGAATGAAGGGTTGGGCTATGATTATTGTTGTAATAAAGATTCGTTTTCGTATTGTGGGTTCTTGTTCCAAGTGGTTCTGGCTTGCTATGATTATGAGGGGTAGAAGTCAGCAGGACAGAACTAGTAGTGGGGATGAAATTTGGTCGATAGCAGTTCAGTAGGTTAATCCTTTGTTTGGGTAGTATGTTGGTACTAGTCATTGTAGGCTAATAGAAGCAATTAGCAGGCTATGGGCGGTGGTGTTGGTCCATAGATGTTTAGCTGGGGATAGTGCGGTTAGTGGGAGTAGTATGATGGTTGGGATAATGATTTTTAGCATTTTAGTAAGTTGAAGTTGTGGAGGTGGTCAGAACCGTGAGTTCGGGTGGAAGCGACTAGTAAGGCTAGTCCTGTTGCTGCTTCGCAGGCGGAGAATGATAATATTAGGATGGGTATGAGTGTTGCGGTTGATGTTTGGGTCTGAACGGGTCATATTGTTAAGGCGACGAATATGGATAGTATTATGCTTTCTAAGCATAGTAGGGCGGAGATTAGGTGGGTTCGGTGGAAAGCTAGTCCTAGGCCACTGAGGGTAAAGGCTGAGTAGAAGCTCAGATGTAGAACTGACATAAAGAAAGTTATAGGGTGGTGACTATAATCTGTTGAGTCGAAATCAACTGTCTTGGTTAGACTAACTTTCTGTTATTCTGCCCATTCTAGTCCTCCTTGAATTCATTCATAAATTAGCCCTAAAGTAAGTAGGAGGATAAGGGTAGAAGCTCAAGTTAAAGTGATAGTGGGGGATGTAAGTTGAGTGGCTCATGGAAGGGGTAGTAGTAGGGCAATTTCTAGGTCGAATAGTAAGAATAGGATTGCTACTAGGAAAAATCGAATTGAAAATGGAAGCCGGGCGGATCCTAGTGGGTCAAAGCCACATTCGTAAGGTGACAATTTTTCTGAGTCTGGGTTTGCTTGGGCTAATCAAAAGTTTAGTGCAGTCAGGATAATGCTTAAGATTAGCGATATTGCAATTATGAATACAATTATGTTCATTACTCTTCTCTGGGTTGTATACCAGATTTTAGGGATTGGAAGTCCATTGTAATAAATATACTAGAAGAGTAGGATCCTCATCAGTAGATAGTCATGTAGAGGAATAGTCATACGACATCTACGAAGTGTCAGTATCAAGCTGCTGCTTCGAAGCCAAAATGGTGGTTGGAGGTGAAATGGTATTTAATTAGGCGGAAGAGGCAGACCAGGAGGAATGTAGAGCCGATGATAACGTGAAGGCCGTGGAATCCGGTGGCAACAAAGAAGATTGATCCGTAAACTCCGTCAGCGATGGAGAATGGGGCTTCGTAGTATTCTATGGCTTGGAGGGCGGTAAAGTAGAAGCCTAGTAGGACGGTAAGAGTGAGGGCTTGGATTGCTTGTTTTCGGCTGGCTTCTGTGATGCTGTGGTGTGCTCACGTAACGGTAACTCCGGAAGCTAATAGGATGGCTGTGTTTAGTAGTGGGACGTCTATTGGGTCAAGAGGTTTGATTCCTGTTGGAGGTCATTGTCCTCCTAATTCTGGGGTAGGTGCTAGGCTGGAGTGGAAGAATGCTCAGAAAAAACCTAGGAAGAAGAATGCTTCGGATGTGATGAAGAGGATTATTCCGTATCGGAGGCCTTTTTGTACTGTGGGTGTGTGATGTCCTTGGAATGTACTTTCCCGAATGATGTCTCGTCATCATTGGATTATTACTAAGATGGTGCAGGTTAGTCCAATAATTAAGAGTTGTGGGGAGTTGTAGTGGAATCATATAGTGAGTCCTGAGGTAGTAAGTAGGGCGGCGGCGGCTCCGAAAATGGGTCATGGGCTAGGATCTACTATGTGGAAGGAGTGTGCTTGGTGAGTCATTGGATTTAGATGTTTTCTTGTAGGTATAGGCTTAGTAATAATACGAAAACGTATGCTTGGATTATGGCTACTGCTACTTCTAGGATAGTTAGCAGTAGTAGTACTAGTAATGCTAGGATAGAGATGGCGGGTATAGTGGAGAACAGGGTGACTGTTGCTGTGGAGATTAGTTGAATGAGGAGGTGTCCTGCTGTTAGGTTGGCTGTTAGTCGTACTCCCAGTGCTAGGGGACGGATGAGGAGGCTGGTAGTTTCGATTAGGATTAAGGCTGGGATGAGTGGGGTTGGAGTTCCTTCAGGTAAGAGGTGCGCTAAAGAAGCTGAAGGTTGGTTTCGTAGGCCTGTCAGGAGGGTTGCAAGTCATAGTGGGAATGCTAGGGCCAGGTTTATGGATAGTTGGGTGGTTGGGGTAAATGTGTAGGGTAGTAGACCTAGGAGGTTAATTAGTAGAAGGAAGACTATGAGCGAGGTTAGGATTAATGCCCATTTGTGGCCTTTTTTGTCTAGGGGCATTATTAGTTGTTTTGTGATTAGGTTAACAAATCATAGTTGCAAGGTTGAGAGTCGGTTAGTTACTCATCGGTTACCAGGGGATGGTAGGAGGAGAGCTGGGAATGTTAGTGAGATTAGAATTAGTGGGATGCCTAGTAATGAGGGGCTTGAGAATTGGTCGAAGAAGCTTAAGTTCATGGTCAGGTTCAAGGAGTAGTGCTTGAAGTTGTGGGTATTTTGCTGGATGGAGGGTTTGTTGTGGTGAATGCTAGGATTTTAGGCTGGATGATAAGGGAGTAGGTTAATCATGAGATTATTATTGTAAATAGTCATGGGTTTGGATTTAGTTGGGGCATACCATTAAGGAGGGGTGTTTACCCTCTATCTCTGGCTTAAAAGGCCAGTGCTGATTCATAGCTTCTTAATGGTTAAGATGAGATTAAGGATGATCAGTTTTCGAAGTAAGTAAGTGGGGCAGATTCTACCACGATTGGTATGAAGCTGTGGTTAGCCCCACAAATTTCTGAGCATTGTCCGTAGAAGACTCCAGGGCGGGTGGCTACGAATGAAGTTTGGTTTAGGCGTCCTGGGATTGCGTCCGTTTTGACTCCTAGGCTTGGGACTGCTCAAGAGTGTAGTACGTCATCAGCCGTGACAATAACTCGGATTGGGGATTCTATTGGGACAATTACGCGGTGGTCTACTTCTAGTAGGCGAAAGTGACCTAGTGGTAAGTCTGCAGTGGGAATTATGTAAGAGTCGAATGTAAGGTCTTTGAAATCAGTATACTCGTAGGTTCAGTATCATTGGTGGCCGATGGCTTTTAGGGTTAAGTCAGGTTCATTAACCTCGTCTATTATGTATAGGATTTGTAGGGAGGGGAGGGCTAATATGATTAGGACAATGGCAGGAAGGATGGTTCAGACTAGTTCGATTTCTTGTGCGTTGATAGTGCTGGATGAAAGTTTTTCTGTGAGTATGAAGGTTAGGAGATATAGTACTAGGCTGCAGATGGCCAGGGCGACTATGAGGGCATGATCATGGAATTCTACGAGTTCTTCCATGATAGGTGATGAAGCGTCTTGGAAACCTAATTGTGAGTGGTTGGCCATTTTGGGTGATTTTGAGGTGTACAGGGTTTTCACCTGTAATTTAGTCTTGACAAGGCTATGTAATTGTTTTACTAACATCTCTGGATGAGAAAGAAGCATAAGTGGTTGTATGCGGTTGGCTTGAAACCAACATATGAGGGTTCGATTCCTTCCTTTCTTGTACTTGGACAAAGGCTGGTTCTTCGAAAGTGTGGTATGGGGGTGGGCAACCGTGGATTCATTCGATGTTAGTGCTAATTAGTTCTGATTGTAGGGCTTTACGTTTGGATGCGAAAGCTTCTCAGATAATAAACACTAGCATGATTACAGCTGTTAGGGAGATGAGAGAACCTACGGAAGATAGGGTGTTTCATATTGTGTAGGCGTCTGGGTAGTCGGAGTATCGTCGTGGTATTCCAGCTAGTCCTAAGAAGTGTTGTGGGAAGAAGGTGAGGTTTACCCCTACAAATATTACTCCGAAGTGAATTTTAGCTCATGTTGAGTGGAGAGTATATCCGGTGAATAGGGGGAATCAGTGCGTGAAGCCGGCTAGGATGGCGAATACTGCTCCCATGGATAGGACGTAGTGGAAGTGGGCAACTACGTAGTAAGTGTCGTGTAGTGCAATGTCTAGGGAGGAGTTTGCTAGGATGATTCCTGTTAAGCCTCCGATGGTGAATAGGAAGATGAATCCTAGTGCTCATAACATTGGAGGATCTCATTTGATGGTGCCTCCGTGCAGTGTTGCTAGTCAGCTAAATACTTTAATTCCAGTTGGGATGGCAATGATTATGGTTGCAGATGTAAAGTATGCTCGAGTATCTACGTCCATTCCCACTGTGAATATGTGGTGTGCTCATACGATAAAGCCCAGGAACCCAATAGATAGTATGGCTCATACTATTCCTATGTATCCGAATGGTTCTTTTTTCCCTGCGTAGTAGGCTACTACGTGGGAGATGATGCCAAATCCTGGCAGAATTAGGATGTAGACTTCTGGATGACCGAAGAATCAGAATAAGTGTTGGTATAGGACTGGGTCTCCTCCTCCTGCTGGGTCGAAGAATGTAGTGTTTAGGTTACGGTCTGTTAGTAGCATAGTGATACCTGCAGCTAGGACTGGCAGGGATAGTAGGAGAAGCACTGCAGTAATTAGTACGGATCAGACGAATAGGGGTGTTTGATATTGTGATAGGGCGGGAGGTTTTATGTTGATTGCTGTTGTGATGAAGTTAATTGCACCTAGGATTGAGGAGATTCCTGCTAGGTGAAGTGAGAAGATAGCTAAGTCTACTGAGGCTCCAGCATGTGCTAGGTTGCCTGCTAAGGGTGGGTACACGGTTCATCCTGTTCCTGCCCCTGCTTCTACGGTTGAGGATGCTAGGAGTAGAAGGAATGAGGGTGGTAAAAGTCAGAAGCTTATGTTGTTTATTCGGGGGAATGCTATGTCTGGGGCTCCGATTATGAGTGGTACTAGTCAGTTACCGAAACCTCCAATCATAATGGGCATTACTATAAAGAAGATTATAACGAAAGCATGGGCGGTGACAATTACATTGTAGATTTGATCATCTCCTAGGAGGGCTCCTGGCTGACCTAGTTCCGCACGAATTAGGAGGCTTAGGGCAGTTCCGACTATTCCGGCTCATGCGCCAAAGATTAGGTACAGGGTGCCAATGTCTTTATGATTAGTTGAGAATAATCATCGATTTACGAAGGTCATGGGTAAGGTGTGTGGTAAGATGGCCGAGTGTAAAGGCGTTAGGCTGTAGTCCTTTTTACAGAGGTTTGATTCCTCTTCTTATCGGCTCTGTAGTGAAGTTCATGTTGAGTTGCAAGCTCATCGATGTGCATTAGTTGTGCACCGGAGTCTTAGGCAGAGGCCTGTTGGTTTGGGCATATAGCTGTTAACTATACTGTCGTGGGATCGAAGCCCATCTGCCTAGAACTAGGGTAAGATTCTAGCTTAATTAAAGCATCTGAGTTGCAATCAGAAGATGCAGGATAATGTCCTGCGAATCTTATCAGAAACTAAGAGAGTCTAACTCTTGTTTAAGGCTTTGAAGGCCTTCGGTTTAAATTAATCCTAAGTTTCTTTAAACAATGATGGATAGTATGGGAGTGAGGGGTAAAAGGGTGATGGAAAGAGTGGCTAGGATGGCAATTAGAACATTGGTAGGTTTATTGATGTGCCATTGTTTCATATGGTTAGTTGTATGAGGGGGAAGTGTGATTGCTGTACAGTATGCAAGACGTAGGTAGAAGAATAGGCTTAGTAAGGAGAGCAGGGAGATTGCTATTGCTGTTAGGGCTATGTCTTGTTTAGTAAGTTCTTGGATGATTAGTCATTTGTGTAAAAATCCTGTCAGTGGGGGTAAACCAGCTAGAGAGAGTAGTGTAAGGACTAGTGTGGTGCTGAGTACTGGGACTTTTGCTCATGCAGTTATTAGTGTTGACAGTTTTAGTACTTTTATGGTGTTTAAAGTGAGGAACACGGTTGCAGTAATTAGGCTATACAGGTAGAAGTTAAGAAGGGTGAGTTTTGGGTTATAGGAGATAATGATAGCTATTCAGCCTAAGTGAGAGATAGAAGAGAAGGCCAAGATTTTGCGGATTTGTGTTTGGTTCAGGCCTGCTCACCCCCCTAGGGCTGTAGATAAGATAGCCATGGTAGTTATTAGTGAGGGGTTTAGTGAGTGGGAGGTTAGGAAGAGTAGGGTTATCGGTGGAAGTTTTATGGCTGTGGATAGTAGGAGGCTGGTGGTTAGGGAGGTGCCTTGGAGGACTTCGGGGAATCAGAAGTGGAAGGGGACTAGTCCTAGTTTAATTGCAATGGCTGCGGTTAGGATTAGGCATGATGTAGGGTGCGTTAGTTGTATGATGTCTCATTGTCCCGTATATCATGCATTGGTTATGCTAGAGAATAGTAATAGAGCGGAGGCAGTTGCTTGGACTAGGAAATACTTGGTTGCTGCTTCAATAGCCCGCGGGTGGTGTGATTTTGAAATAAGGGGAATGACTGCTAATGTGTTGATTTCAAGGCCGGTTCAGGCTATGATTCAATGGTTGCTTGAGATTGTAATAGTTGTTCCTAAGAATAGGCTGGAGACAAAGACTAGTTTTGCCTGAGGGTTCATTAATAGGGGAAGGACTTAAACCATCATTTTCGGGGTATGGGCCCGATAGCTTGCTTAGCTGACCCTACTAGATAGGAAATAATATAAGGGAAGTATGGAGGGCTTTGATCCCTTTTGTGTAGGTTCGATTCCTACTTTTCTAATTTTAGGAAGCGAGAGGATTGGTAGACCTCTATGTTCACTTTATCATAGTGACCCTTAAAATTCAGGCACACTTCCTTTGGGCTATAAGTAGGGGGGCAGGCCCGCGTAGCAAATGGGCAAGCTCGTGTGTCACAGGCATAGGGCTAATGTAAGGGGAAGAAAGTTTTTTCATAGGAGGTGTATAAGTTGGTCATATCGGAATCGGGGATAGGATGCGCGAATTCATAGGAACCCCGCCGATAGGAGTAGTGTTTTAGTTGCTAGTACTAGGGGGAATAGTTCTTGAGAGGGGTTAAAAAGGCTGGGGTTAAAGAATAGAATGGCAGTAAGTGTGTTTATGAATATGATATTGGCGTACTCAGCTAAAAAGAATAGTGCAAATGGACCTGCTGCGTACTCTACATTAAAGCCAGAAACTAATTCAGATTCTCCTTCTGTTAGATCAAAGGGGGCTCGGTTTGTTTCGGCGAGTGTAGACACATATCATATTATTGCTAGAGGCCAGCAGGAGAAGATTAAGTAGAGGGGCTCTTGTGTAACTGCAAGGGTGCTGAGGGTATAATTGCCACTAAGGAGGATGATGGAGAGAAGAATAATTGCTAGGGTGACTTCGTATGAGATAGTTTGGGCTACTGCTCGCAGTGCTCCGATTAGGGCGTATTTAGAGTTGGAGGCTCACCCTGATCACAGGATAGAGTAAACTGCCAAACTGGATATGGCTAATAGGAATAAAAGCCCTAAGTTGAGATCCGCGAGAGGGAATGGTATAGGGAGAGGGGTTCAAATTGAAATGGCTAGCACAAGTGCTAGTATTGGAGTTACAACGAATAGGATGGGGGAGGAGGTAGATGGGAGAATTGGCTCTTTGATAAATAACTTTACTCCGTCCGCCAGGGGCTGTAGAAGTCCGAAAGGTCCTACCACGTTTGGCCCTTTTCGACCTTGTATATAGCTAAGGATTTTGCGCTCTACTAGGGTTAGGAAGGCTACAGCAATTAGGATGGGTAGGGCGTAGGAGAGAGCTATGATTAGGCTAACAAGAAGAGGGTAGTTGTGCATGGGTAGGGTAGATAATTAAGCTAGGGAGAGGATTTGAACCTCTGAGTTAAAGGACTTAAGCCTTTTGCATTTGCCGAACTCTGCCACGCTAGCTGGTCCTTTTCTAGGACGTGGTTGTGGTGTGATAGCCTTTTGTATTTAGTTGCATTCATTACTTAAGGCGAAGGCTTGCTTGTGGTATTGGCCTCACTTTTCCTATCCTTTCGTACTGGGAAGAGTTTATCATAGATAGAAACCGACCTGGATTGCTCCGGTCTGAACTCAGATCACGTAGGACTGTTAATCGTTGAACAAACGAACCCTTAGCAGCTGCTGCACCGCTAGGATGTCCTGATCCAACATCGAGGTCGTAAACCTCCTTGTCGATACGGACTCTCAAAGGAGATTGCGCTGTTATCCCTGGGGTAGCTTGGTCCATTGATCAATTATATTGGGTCTGGTTGCTATTAGCACGTTGAGGGGTTGCTCTTAGTCGAGAGTTTTGGTCCTATTTTTGGAGGATTTGTTTTTCTCCAAGGTCGCCCCAACCAAAGAATACAGACCAGCGGTTTGACGGGTAAGTGACCCCTGGTGTTGGGGGGGAAAGTACGTCGGCGTGGTTGTTGATTCTGAAGTTCCACAGGGTCTTCTCGTCTTATGGTTTTATCCCTGCTTTTGCACAGGGAGATCAATTTCACTGATTGCCTGTAAGAGACAGTTAAGACCTCGTTTAGCCATTCATACAGGTCTCGATTTATGGGACAATTGATTGCGCTACCTTTGCACGGTTAGGATACCGCGGCCGTTGAACTGGGTCACCGGGCAGGCATCACCTTCAATACTTGTTTGAGGTTCGCTGAAGGCTATGTTTTTGGTAAACAGTCGGGCCTTGACGTGCTTGCCTAGTTCCTTTTACAGGTTTTAATCTTTCTTGGTAGACGCTCCTCTGTCGGGCTAACAAATTGCATTATACTTTGCTTGTTGGATTGGTTGTATATTGGGTGTTTGTTAATAATGTGCAGATGTAAGCTTGCGTTGTAGAGGGTATACCCTAGTTACTCATTCTAGCATTAATTCTCCTATTGTAATATAGGTTAGCCTGTTAGTGAGGAGGGAGTCGCAAAGTTAGTGTATTTTTAGTATACGGAGCTTTAACGCACTCTTCATTGATGGCTGCTTGAGGGCCCACTATAATCTTTTTGGGTTTGATGCTTATCCGCTCGTGGAGATTGTACTCTTCTTTAAAGGAGCTGTACCTCCTTTAAATAGCCCTTAATTCGCTTCATTAGGGTTTGGGAGTTTCCTTGGAGAAGAATTAAGAGTGAACTTAAATTCGTTTCACAGGCAACCAGCTATCACCCAGCTCGGTTGGCTTTTCACCTCTACTGACAAGTCATCCCACTCTTTTGCAACAGAGACGGGTTCGCTCAAATTTAGCTGCTCGTAAGTAGCTCGCTTAGGTTTCGGGAAGGCAAGCTTCAATTCATTTTGCTTGGTTTTTCTTGCTAGACCATGATGCAAAAGGTACAAGGGTTGATCTTTGCTGTTTTTGGCTTGTTTTTGTTCATTGCTATTTCATCTTTCCCTTACGGTACGTGATCTCTATCGCTCCATATGGTGTCTTTTCTATCACCTATACTAGGACTAGTAAATGGTTTAGTTAAGTGATTTTGAGTGGCTTTGTTATTCCTGGTCAATGTATATTGGGCTAGAATTTGGCTTCAAGACGATCCGGTATGAGCGGATATCTTTCAGGTGTAAGCTGAATGCTTTGATTAAAGCTACGTCTTGGTGATCTAAGTACACCTTCCGGTACACTTACCTTGTTACGACTTACCTCATCTTTGGCTGGATGGCTTATTAGTTATGGGTGGGGGGGGCGCCTTTGAGGAGGGTGACGGGCGGTATGTACGTGCCTCAGGGCCGGCTTAAAGAGGGCTCTATTATCCCACTTTACTGCTAAATCCTCCTTCCAGGGGTAGTTTCATACCCCTTTGCCGTGTTGTTCTATGTTAGAAAATGTAGCCCATTACTTCCACCCCATAGGCTATACCTTGACCTGTCTTTCTAGTGTGGTAAGGACTATTGCGTTCACTGTTGGACCTTCAAGCAGGGTGAGCTGGCGACGGCGGTATATAGGCTGTTTTTGCAAGGGATGGTCGGGTATATCGTGGATCATCGATTATAGAACAGGCTCCTCTAGGTGGATTTGAGGCACCGCCAAGTCCTTAGAGTTTTAAGCGTTTGCGCTCGTAGTTCTCGGGCGGATGCTAAGGTAAGATAAAGCATCAAGATTTAGGGCCAGGCATAGTGGGGTATCTAATCCCAGTTTGGGCCCTGGCTTTCGTGGATTTCAATTAATCGTTAGTCTAAGATCTTCTTTTTGGTGGTGGCCTTAGGGGCATCTTGGGCTTTCTACAGCTCAGTTGCGTTTTAATCTTAGGTACTTTGATAACATGTTACCACTCTTTACGCCGTTTTAAAGGTAAGGTTGATTCGGGTTTCTTGTATGACCGCGGTTGCTGGCACAAGATTTACCAACCCTGTATCACTATGGCTAAGTCAAGTTTACACTCATTGCTTAATATTAATTACTGCTGAGAACCCGTGGGGGTGTGGCAAGTGCAAGGCGTTTTGGGCTACGGGATGTGGTGTGAGCCTGATACCCGCTCCTACTGACCTGGGTGAGAGGTACTGAGGGCATCTACACTGGGATGCGGATACTTGCATGTATATACCTAGCAACAACCAACAGTAAGGTTAGGACTAAGTCTTTTGTCCTCGGGTGTGTGTGGCATCCATCTTGACATCTTCAGTGTCATGCTTTGTTTTAAGCTACGAGGAC